GGAAAAGCCATCTTTTTCTCAACAATGCCTTTGTCATTTGATCCAATAGTGTTCCGTTAGATAGGAACAGATTTGATAAATACTGATAACTCTCGGATAGAGTATTAGAACGGAAAGATCCATTAGATAATGAACTATTGGTTCTAAGCCATCTCTGGCGATTAATCAACAATTCGAAGTGCTTTTCTTGCGTCTTCTTGCTAAGCCAGCGTTTATATAGAGATGATAGAGATCTAGTAGGAATTTTTGGGGGAGTAAAAAGCCCCTTTGACATCTCTTCATCTGCAAATAATTCTCGATGTGAAAACACAGAGACAAAGGGCTGAGCTTTGAATAGGAAAAAGAGTGGATCTGCAGGGTCCCAAATGAATTGGCTTATTCGAAAAAGGCCTTGTTCTTTGGAAGATCTATCTCGTGTCTGGTACTGCACGGTTCCACTCTGCAAGAACTCCGAATCATTCTCTTGAAGCTCATCCTCTTCATCATAAATGATCCGCTTGCCCCGAAATGACCTGGACCAATAGGGAAATCCCAATTCATTGGGCCTTTCGATACAATCAAATAGAAAGCCCCAAGGGCGCCATATTCTAGGAGCCCAAACTATGTGATTGAATAAATCCTCCTCTATCTGTTGCGGGTCGAGGGCTCCTTCTCCTTCCCCCTCTTCAAACTCCGATTCGTCTTTTTCATAGAGAAATCTCTGATCAAGGATAGAACAAGATCCATTTTGCATCATATCTAAGGGATTCCTTGGTTCGGGTCGAAGAAGCAATGTCACTCGATCCTTATCAAACTGACTGCATGTCCGTGAGGATCCCACCAGAGCGCCTTCTACTTCTAATAGGCCACGAACTAGACCAGAATCATTCTCAACGAGTCCATAAGGAGCGATCTCATTTTTTTCATCGGGTCCGGGTAGAGACCAAAGATCTTGAGTGACCGATCCGGCAGAACAACTCAAAAGATAAAGAAGTATCGTTAATTTCTTCATGCTCGTTCCAAGTTCGAAGTACCAATTGTACAAATAATAATCCACTTCGTTACATGATTTCTTTTTCATATAGATAGATATAGGATCTATGGGGCAATTACTTAAAAGTACATTTTGTGCTACAGCCCTTCCTATCTGATAGAAAAGGATCCCATGCTCCTGGACCGATCTTACCTGGGATCGCAAATCCCAAATTTGTCTATGAAGAGCGGATCTAATTGTATTAGTATCTATAATTGATTTCTTCTGTGTAATACTAATCGATAGGGCCTCATTGGTAAGTGCTACAAGATCTCGTGCATTGGAACCCATGGTTATGGACCCGAATCCATTAGTATGGAACATTTTCTTTTCCAAGTGAAATCCCCTAGTATATGAAAGAGTGAAAAAGTGCTTTCGTTGTTGTGGAATAAGAAGCCTTCGTATCTTAATGCACGTATTTAATTTATTCGGAGCTATTAGAGCGGGATCCACTTTTTGGGGAATATGAGTCGAAGCAATAACAAGAATATTTCTAGTTTCATAATCCCTGGAGAGAAGGTTCACTAATAGACCTAGGGAGAAGTAATTCGACTCATTCACATCCAGATCATGAATGTTTGGAATCCATATTATGCAAGGAGACATTGCTTTTGCTAATTCGAATTGAAGGGTGATATAAAGTTGGTCTTCCTCTTCAGGCAGCATATCCATAGTTACCGCATTCACGCTAATTAGCAGTTCCAGCTCCATATCAAGGATATCGTCACTAGCATCAATATCGTCACTAACACCAATATCGTAACAAGCACCAATATCGTCAATCTCATCAATATCGATATCGATATCATCAAAACCTTTAGACTTGTTATCCAGGACCTTGTTCAGAAATACCGTAATGAAAGGAAGATAGGAGTTTTTTGCTAGGTATTTGACCAAATAAGATCGTCCAGTTCCTATAGAACCTATCACTAAAATACCCCTAGAGAGGGATAAGGCTAAGCGGAGCGAAAAGGGTTTTCCATGAGATGGGAAATGAAAACTATTAGCCCCACACGAAGTTTGTGAATAAGTCATTGTCTGATAATGAGCAAGGAATATCCGTCTTTCTGCTAAAGAGGATGTATTGAACTCATAATTCATTAGATACTTTTTATGAATGTCAACTAAGTATCGTAAGTAAATTGCTCCCGGTTGTTCAATCATTTGATAACCAGAGTCATTCTTTGATAAATGATCACTATAAGTCAGACTCAATAAAATTTGATCAATCCCTTTTTCTGTCCTTAAGGTGGAGAACTGAACGAAGAATTCTCTTCTTTCATCATCAATCGAATCACTGTTTGCAACCCAGGATTCTATTTTATCATCAATCCAGTCCCCGTTCACGTTTTTTCTTTTTCTTATCACTGAATAGATCTCTTTACTTGTATGACTTAGATGTCTCGTATTTCTCGAAAAAGTGATTCGATTGATGGGATTTGGTATGATACTTATGAGATCGATGATATCGATGAGATTGATATTCAA